TCTTACAGAACGGCAATTACTTAAATATGTTCGTATCGCCGGAAAAGCCAAAGGATCAACGGGTCTGGTTTTACTACAATTACTTGAAATGCGTTTAGATAACATCCTTTTTCGATTGGGTATGGCTTCAACTATTCCTCAAGCCCGCCAATTAGTTAATCATAGACATATTTTAGTTAATGGTCGTATAGTGGATATACCAAGTTATCGTTGCAAACCCCGAGATATTATTACAGCAAGGGATGACCAAAAATCGAGAGCTCTGATTCAAAATTATCTTGATTCATCCCACCATGAAGAATTGCCAAAGCATTTGACTCTTCACGCATTCCAATATAAAGGATTAGTCAATCAAATAATAGATAGTAAATGGGTCGGTTTGAAAATAAATGAATTACTTGTCGTAGAATATTATTCTCGTCAGACTTAAACCTAACTAAAATAACAAACCAAGGGTTCGTACAATTTTTCCCTTTCACTTAAGTTAAGTAAAGGGACACAAGGTAAGGAATTGGATCCGGAGATTTGTATTTTTCTCCCATTCATGTATCATAGATCAGTAGGCAGATCTTTATTCCCTGCCCGTTCTTTCTTTCCTTCCGTATCACAGAAATTAGGAATTGAGAATCTATCTCAAAGAAAGGTCTGAAGCATTGGTGAATTGGGTGAAGATACGGAAAGAGAGGGATTCGAACCCTCGGTAAACAAAAGCCTACATAGCAGTTCCAATGCTACGCCTTGAACCACTCGGCCATCTCTCCTACATAATGATTATGACCGAGAATCCGAGCGAATTGCGAGTTGTTCATATTCGATTGTTAGATGGGTACAGACACTCGAATCCATTCTAGCTATAAAAATGGAAAACTTTTCATCAAAGAAAGAATTTTTTCTTCGAGCCAGGGAGCTGGGAGAAAAAGATAATATAATTTTTTTTTTGAAAAACGGTTAAAAACAATAAAGATATATCTTGTTTGCCAAGACGGAGACGGCGCTCCTACCTTTTTCTGATATTTTTACCGGATTCAATCAATGAATTGGAACGAATCAACTGATCGGTCTATTTTGTTAGACTACGGTGAATGGATACCTTTAGATCATAATTATCTTTTTATTCAAATTCAATTTCCATAAGAATTTGAAAATTTCTTTCCAATTTTAGGTCGCTTAACAACAACCCCTTAACCCGTAAATCTATTCCAAATTCATAAATCATCCTTTTTGATTTGATTGTATAGTGTATAAGCGTCTACCCGCTATGCACAAAACACAAAACGGAGGGTTATTCTATTTTCATTATAGAAGGATTATTGAAGAATTATTCGATTTTTTTCTTCTTTGGATCTTAATTTCAGAAAAACTTCTCGAATTCTCCTAATCCGCAAGATAAATTCTTTGATTCTTCTACTTTGATCAAATCGGAATAGTTCCTTTCATTCTTATACTACTCCATTTATACTACTACATTTTGATGAAATCGAATCGGATTCTAATATTTCTTATTTTTTATCGACCCCTTTCAAAAAGAAAAAATTGGATATGAGTCTGCTTTTATGTTATTTCGTACTGTAAAATTCCTTTACTTGTGGGATCGTTTTCTCACGAGAGTTAATGAAAAGAATTATAGAATGGATTTCTACCTATGCCTAGATCGCGGATAAATGAAAATTTTATTGATAAGACCTTTTCAATTGTGGCCAATATCTTATTACGAATAATTCCGACAACTTCAGGAGAAAAAGAGGCATTTACCTATTATAGAGATGGTGTGATTTGATTATTTTTTTATTTACCGCTTCGGTCTTAGGAGAAAGACGGAAGATTCGGGATAGAAAAGAACGAAAAAGGTTATTGAAAAAATCTACGCTTGTTGAAGGTGAAGTTTCTAGATAAAACAATTCCTTCTGTCGTGTATCCCCGATTAATGCAGCCTCAGATGCTTCAATTGTCGATTCGAGTATTGAGCGAAAGGTTACACCTATGGGTTCTATATTACAGGCCAACCTTACCATACTAGACTAGTACCAATAGGCCGCATAGGGGAAGAGGCGCTACGCCTAGGAATCAACAACACGAAAACTTTGTTTAAAATTACCGCTTTTCCTTATCGGGATCGGGACTAAAAAGAATGGTTGGGATAACAAACATCCATCTCGTTGGTACTTTGGATACCCTTAGAACCATAGAAGACTGTTGAAGTGATTAATTCCTGGAAATTAAAGGGCGTTGAGAACAAAGAAATTGTTGGAGTTTACATTTTTATCTAGTACCAGTATCAACACGCGTGATGTTAAGAAAATATCTTTTGCAGAAAGGTTGGCTAGAGATTTCTTGTAAAAACGTTAGCCCCACTGAATTCATAATGAGAATATTTCAATCTTTTTTGATTCCATGTATTATTTTCATTATGCACACAGGGGAGGAGCCGTATGAGATGAAAATCTCATGTACGTTTCTGGAACGGAGAATTCTTTGAATCGAATGACGACCGTAACGGATG